TTCCCAGAATCAATACACAACTTTTTCTTGAATCAACAAAAAAAATTATTGAGAAATACATTTACAATAATGAAAAAAATAAAGACAGAGTTAATAAAACAAATCAAAATACAATTCGTTTTATTTCGACTATAAAAAAATCACTTTATAATATTAGTAATGGTAAGAAGAATTCACATATTTTTTGTGACTTATCTTCCTTGTCACAAGCATATGTATTTTACAAATTATCACAAACCCAAGTTATTAACTTGTATAAGTTAAGATCTGTTCTTCAATATGATGGAACGTCTTTTTTTCTTAAGACTGCAATAAAGGATTCTTTTGGAATAAAAGGAATATTTGATTCTGAATTAAGGTATAAGAAACTTCGAAGTTATGGAACGAATCAATGGAAAAACTGGTTAAGAGGTCATTATCAATACGGTTTATCTCAGATTAGATGGTCTAGATTAATACCACAAAAATGGCGAAATAGGGTCAATCAACGTCGTACGGCTCAAACTAAAGATTTAAATAAATGGGATTCGTATGAAAAAGACCAAATACTTCATTACAAAAATAAAAAAGATTTTGAAGTATATTCATTACCAAACCAAAAAGATAATTTTAAAAAATACTATAGATATGATCTTTTATCATATAAATCTATTAATTATGAAACTAAAAAGGACTCATATATTTATGGATCACCATTACAAGTAAATAAGAACCAAGAGATTTCTTATAATTATACCACACATAAAAACAAATTATTTGATATGCTAGGGGATATTCCTATCAATAATTATCTAGGAAAGGGTGATATTATGTATATGGAAAAAAATCCAGATAGAAAATATTTTGATTGGAAAATGCTCCATTTTTTTCTAAAACAAAAAGTCGATATTGAGGCCTGGATCAAGACCGATGCCAACAGTAATCAAAATATTAAGATTGGGACTCATAATTACCAAATAATTGATAAAATTGATAAGCAAGATCTTTTTTATCTTACAATTCATCAAGATTCAGAAATTAAGCCACCCAATTACAAAAAAATATTTTTTGATTGGATGGAAATGAATGAAGAAATACTAAATCGTCCCATATCGAATCTGGAACTTTGGTTCTTTCCAGAATTTGTGTTACTTTATAATGCATATAAAATGAAACCGTGGATTATACCAAGCAAATTACTTCTTTTAAATTTTAATAAAAATGAAAATTATAGTGAAAATAAAAAGATCAATGGAAAGCAAAAAGGGGATTTTTTTAGCCCATCGAATGAAAAGTTTCAATTAAAGAATCGAAATCAAGAAGAAAAAGAACCCGCAGATCAAGGAGATCTTGAATCAGATGCACAAAACCAAGAAAATCTTGGATCCGTTCTCTCAAACCAAAAAACAGATATTCAAGAAGATTATGCGGAATCGGCCATGAAAAAAGGTCAAAAGAAAAAACAATACAAGAGCAAGACGAAAGCAGAACTGGATTTATTCCTGAAACGTTATTTGCTTTTTCAATTGAGATGGGACGATGCTTTGAATCAAAGAATGATCAATAATATCAAGGTATATTGTCTCCTGCTTAGACTGCGAAATCCCAGAAAAATTACTATATCCTCTATTCAAAGAAGAGAAATAAGTCTAGATATAATGATGATTCAGAAGAATTTAACTCCTACAGAATTGATTAAAAAGGGGGTATTTATTATCGAACCCGTTCGTCTGTCTATAAAAAATGATGGAAAATTTATTATGTATCAAACCATAGGTATTTCATTGGTTCATAAGAGTAAGCACCAAAGTAATCAAAGATACCGAGAACAAAGATATGTTGATAAGAATAATTTTGATGAATCCACTCGAAGACATCAAAGAATAACGGAAAATAGAGATAAAAATGATTATGATTTGCTTGTTCCTGAAAATATTTTCTCGTCTAGACGTCGTAGAGAATTTAGAATTCTAATTTCTTTCAATTCAAAGAATAAGAATGGTGTGGATAAAAATCCAGTATTTTGCAACGAAAATAACATAAAAAACTGGGGTCAATTTTTGGATGAAAGTAAACATCTTGATAGAGATCAAAATGAATTAATTAAATTAAAGTTCTTTCTTTGGCCTAATTATCGATTAGAAGATTTAGCTTGTATGAATCGCTATTGGTTTGATACCAATAATGGCAGCCGTTTCAGTATGTTAAGGATATATATGTATCCGCGATCAAAAATCCGTTGATGAAAAATTTTTCATCCATATTCTGTACCAGATAGGGTATATGAAAGCAAACAGTTGCACATATGCCCTGTCTTACATCCCAGTTTCATATATGATACTACAATACTAAGTCAATGTCGTATCAATTAGCTCTACAAATAAATCAAAAGAATCTTCAGAATTTTAGGCCTAAATTATTCACTTTTGTGAGTGTAAAAATGGACCGCCCTTTTGTATCCCTATCGGAATCAAATTCAAAATTAGATTGATTCATTTTACATTTTAATTGATAAAATGCG